CACTATTGGTTCATTCTTCATCTAATTAGATAGATTAGATAAATGATCTAGCAATGATGGCATTTCTATTTTGTTTACCGAATCACATGAAATTTTACCCAACTCCATATCTGGAATGTATGAAATACGTATGAACGGAGGAAGAAAGAGAATTTTCTACTTAAATTGAATTGAATTGGAATTTATTGGAATTTTCAACAGATACAAATGGAAAGAAATTGATAAAACATCCCTAGAAACAGACTTCTGCTACTTAGACTTATTAATTAAGTTATAGGATTTTGTATAGAATATAAAAACAAAAATGATTCCATTTCTACCATTATTATGATAATACATATTCCAACCTGCTTGAATACCAGAAAAATAAATGGATTGGACATTTGATCTTTTCGCTGAGATAAAGGCATAAAAATCAGAAAGAATATATAGAATTAGAATCGGTTTTTTAGCATTTAACCCCCCTTTATGTTATGGATTTCGTTGTTCAAAAAATGATTCGCAGAGAAGAGAGAGATTTTGTTTACGGATTTTTGAGTAGAATACGATTGTGAGGTGTACAAGAAAAGAAGGTTTGTATGGCTTAAACACGTGTGGAGATATCTATAATATCCGTCTTTCTTCTCTTTTATTGTTTTATTTATTGTTTTATTGTCGTTCTATGTTCTATTCGGGGCAACACAGGTTGCGCTCTACGAAAACAGAATTTAAATTTTCTATTCAATTCAAAATTCAAATTGAAGTATGATACTTTTCTGATATCTGATAATTCTATATCGGGAACATATATAAATAATATATATCCGTCTAACAATTTCTCTTAGGGGGTTTACATATACTCATAATTGTTGTTATAATTATTATTAATAATTAAAATTGAGATGTTGTTATAATTATTATTAATAATTAAAATTGAGAAGGATTTTTTGATTGAAAAAATCCATACTGAACTGATTAGTTATATATCAAGTTGTATTTTCTTATGTCATTAGGAAAACAAAATTTGGAGATTCAAATCCAAGAATCATTCATGCATTCTAAGTCAATAGTTAATGGTTCCTATTTTCATAAAGTTGAATTTTGGATTTTGCGACTGAAAATCCACATTTGATTTTTCAATAGAAAGGTAAGAGAAAGTTTTGAACATTATGAATTTTGAGATAGACTCAATCGAGAAATTGAAAGGATGAATCAAACCCAATCAAAAGGGAAGAAGGATTAGAATTTCTTTGACTTTTAGGAAAAATTAAGGAAAACAGAACTCAAGGTGCAAGTACAATAAAAAAGCAGTTCAGTAATCCGGGAAAGTTTTCATCTATTTTGTATTTGTAGCATTTTGGCGACATGGCCGAGTGGTAAGGCAGAGGACTGCAAATCCTTTTTTCCCCAGTTCAAATCCGGGTGTCGCCTGATCAACAAAAAACTAGAAATCTCTTCTTTTCTTCTGTTGATATAACCCGCCGAATGATTCCCCAGCAGAAGCAGAGAAAGCAGACTGTTGATACTTGTTTGATTCTAAACATCTGGTCTGGGGGTTTTTCAAAAAAAAAATTCAAATATCCTTGCATATTTAGGCTTAGGCTTCAAGGAAATATTCGAATGCTAGAGGGGCTATCAAGACTTCGCAATTACCTTCTACTACAAATCAAAATTTTATATTATTAATCCATTGTATAATGACTGGACCTTGGATTAGATTGGAGAGCCCGATAGGAAATCTAAATAGTTGTGGAAGGGGGCGGAAGATACTTTATTATATACGAGGAACTCACGAAAATCTCTGAGTGCTCAAGCATCCAATCAAATCAATTGAAATGAGGGTCAACAAAAAAAGAATAGGACCTATTATTCCTACATGTTCCATTAGTAACATTCCCTTGAGATGTTACTGCGGATTTTGCTTGTGTTTAATCTTTCCCGATTAGAAATCATATAGGAATTTCTTATAAAATGAGCGAATTTATTGGATTGGTTTATTAATAGTCTTCGTTCTTTTTGACTCTGCGCCATTGATTCCACTATTATTAGTGAGGAATAATGGAACAATTCCTTTATATTTATAGAGATAGGGGACATAATTCATATGGATATAGTAAGTCTTGCTTGGGCTGCTTTAATGGTAGTCTTTACTTTTTCTCTTTCACTCGTAGTGTGGGGAAGGAGTGGACTCTAGGGGTCCTACTAATTGAGTTAAGGAAGCAAACTGTATCAATATCAATTGCTTTCTAGATCGTTCTGCAACACGTTTGGAACAAAATAAAAATATCTTCATTTTGAAATTCCATTGGACTCGACTGGAGTAATGTATTATAGGAATCATCCTCTTTCAATCAAAGAGCTATTTCAACGATTCCCATGTTTGTAGTTCGAAAGGAAGAGGATCCCAGGAAATTTATTCGAACCTAATTCTTCCTAAATTTTCTATTCCAATCAACGGCCTCTTACTAGGTGATACTGAGGAGGGCCGGACCCTTTTTTTATTTGTTTCTCTCTTTACTGTTCAAAGAAGAAGTAGCTTTGTTAAGTGTATACGCACTTTGTATGAGAAAGAAAGGATATAAACATAGTGATTGTCTAACGAGATACTATGCAGAATAAGATCGTCAGGTGAGTCACATATTGTATTGCGCATTTACCGCTTTCGAATTTTTTAAATTGGATTTATACTTTATCGACTTATTTCATATCATGGTTCAGGCGTTAAAAATCAGTGAGATTTACTCTTCCTTTTCGATGCCCGTGGAACTACTGTCAATGGTTTACTCAATTACTTCTTGGGAATGTTAAAAAAGATTACTACGTGATTTTTTGAATATGCCTATATCTATCGCTTTTCCTTCATTGATTTGATTCTTTCAATAGATACCGAGATTCGGAAATCAAAAATATAGTAATTCAAACTATAAGACATAAGAGTAATTCAGATTGATCAGAACAAATAGATATAGCAAATAAATGGAATTGGATGCTATGTCAATCCCATATATGGAATTGATATTCACATATATCAAGATAATATTGTAGATTGATCTATAGATCCATATCAAATGCAGCCTCTATCTTTATTTTATTCCGGGGGGCCTACAATCTAACTAATAAATAGTATGGTAGAAAGAAATAGATGAATCTTTCTACCATACTATCTATCTATTAGAATACTGCCGATTCTAGTTCACTCATTTCATTTAAGACATGAAATTGGAATCTTTTTCATTTTATTTCGTCAATTTTGGCTAAGAACTCAGAAGTCAAGTTTCATTCAAATTAGTTAATAATTAATCGTTTTGACTGACTGTTTTTACGTAAATGATAAGTAGAAAAGCGGTAGGAACTAGAATAAATAGTGCAGTAGCAATAAATGCAAGAATATTTACTTCCATAATCTCATCGGTTTTTTACTTCGCAATAACTCGGGATTTAATCCCATAGAGATGATAAATCTTTGGCCTGTAAATTCAATGAATGAATATTACCTCTCGATGATCTTGAATCGGATCAATATCATGAATAACAATATCTGAACTATCAAATCAATTCGTCGTCGAGAATTGAATAGTATAACATAGGAAGTTCTTTTATCCATACCGCCCCAAACTTGGATTCCTGACCCAATCCAAAATTCCTTTATTTATTTATCATTTTTTATCATCTGTTCTTTTTTTCTCTCTAATCTATCTAGTTCCTTCTTGTACAATCATCTGATGAAGTCTCATCAAATAGCTCTTCCACTTCTAGTGGTCACATAGTTACAAACCCAAACAAACAATAAAAGCTAAATGTAAAAAGAAAGGAGTTTAGAACGAAACTATTTTTGACTTGGAAGACAAAGAAGTGTGATAAAGATGAGACCGTATAAAATGAATATTCATCAAATTTACTATTTTCCGATTTGTTCTTTCGTCGATGGGGCCTTAAAACAAAATGAAAAATCGGAAAAATGATTCATTCCCCTTTCTAAGAGGAGTAGGATTTTTGGTTGGTCTGTCCTTCCCCCTCCTTTCTTCGTAGATTATTAGCCCCGGGACACCTATACCAAAAGCTCAGTGTGCGATTTGCATGAAATCTATTTTTCAACTTCAAACTAGTAAGTGAGGTTCCATAAATCCGTAGCCAGAAAAATAAATTGTTTTTTTTTTATTTTTTCTGGAAAGTATTTTCTTATATTCAATTTTGTATTGGACAAGAAAGAAATTCCCTTTGTGTATGCGCGCCTCAAAAAGGTATAGTACTAGATTCCATTACATGCATCGGGGGCAATCGAAAAGGCCAGCATTTCTTGGAATACTGACTATAACGCTACCAATAATTGTACTAATCCAACCGCATATGTCTTTCTCCTACCAAAAGGAAAGAAAAAAGAAATAAGGATTTCCCCTTTGCTTTGACAATGAAATTCTGCCCCGGTCCCCTTCATAAAAAGGGAGAGATTTATTGATATATTTATTGGATCCGTCGGGACTGACGGGGCTCGAACCCGCAGCTTCCGCCTTGACAGGGCGGTGCTCTGACCAATTGAACTACAATCCCAGGGAAATACGGGATCTAGCAGAAAATTTGATTCTTTTTTATCTCCGGATCGGGTATTTCTGAAGTACAAAGGGGGTTATATCATCTCATGGCGGATTGGCGAATTATTGGGCCGAGCTGGATTTGAACCAGCGTAGACATATTGCCAACGAATTTACAGTCCGTCCCCATTAACCGCTCGGGCATCGACCCAGGAAGAATCAATTTTAGACTTATTGGTAATCCATGATCAACTTCCTTTCGTAGTACCCTACCCCCAGGGGAATTCGAATCCCCGCTGCCTCCTTGAAAGAGAGATGTCCTAAACCACTAGACGATGGGGGCCTGCTTGACCAACGGCCATCATACTATGATCATAGTATGTATAAGTTTTTGAAATTGTCAATATAATCGAATGATTCTATCCGAGGGATCTTTCCCCCTTTCAGAATTGCATAGAATTATTTTTTATTCGTCATTGATGAATTATTCAT